ATGCGGCGTCTCTTCCGAGACCGGGACCCTTTATCATGACTTCGGCTCGTTGCATACCTTGATCTACTACTGTACGAATAGCATTTGCCGCTGCAGTTTGAGCGGCAAAGGGCGTCCCCCTTCTCGTACCCTTGAACCCACAAGTACCGGACGAGGACCAGGAAACGACTCGACCCCGTACATCTGTAACCGTGACAATAGTATTATTGAAACTTGCTTGAACATGAATAACTCCCTTTGGTATTCGACGCGCACTTTTACGCGAACCCATACGTACATTTCTACGTGAACCAATTCTCGGTATAGCTTTTGCCATATTGTAGCATCTCATAAATATGAGTCAGAAATATATGGAATATATCCATTTGATGTCAAAAGAGATTCTTTATTTGTACGTTTAGTCCTTTGGTGAGTCTGATTATCCTTGTCTTTGTTTATGTCTCGGGTTAGAGCAAATTACTCTAATGCGCCCCCGTCTACGGATTAGTCGACATTTTTCACAAATTTTACGGACGGAAGCTCTTATTTTCATATTTGTCATTCCTTATCTTAATTCTGAATCTACTTCTTGGTAGAAAATAAGTTTCTTGCAATTTTTCATCTCGAATCGTATTGAATAAAAACCACCTAATCTTTCGAATCCTTGTTTCGGAGTCGATAAATTATCCGTCCTCTGGTTGAATCATAACGACTTACTTCAATTTTGACTTTATCTCCTGGCAGTATCCGTATAAAACTACGTCGGATCTTTCCTGAAACATAACCTATAATCAGATCTTCATTATCTAACAGAACCCGGAACATGCCATTGGGAAGCGATTCAGTAATTAAACCCTCATGAATCCATTTTTGTTCTTTCATTCCAGGTAAAGCCCCCTTGAAGTATCAACTAATGTAGGAGAAACGATATTAAACAACTCGCCCCCCTTTTTTTACAAAACAAATAGGAAGAGGTTTCGGATCCCATTTTGATATTAAAAGGATTACCATATATAACATAAAATTTCTCCGCCGATTCTTTCTAGTCGAGCCTCCCGGTCTGTCATTATACCTCGAGAAGTAGAAAGAATTACAATCCCCATTCCACCTAAAATTCTGGGAATTCGTTGAGAGTTAGAATAGATTCGTAGACCGGGTCGGCTGATCCGTTTTAAATTTAAAAAATTTCTACAGGTATGGGGTCTTTTCCTATTCCTTCTATTATGTCGCAAGGTTAAAACCAAAAAATTTTGGTTTTTTTCTCGATGTTTTCTGACGTTTTCGAGAAAACCCTCTCGGAAAAGTATTTTAACAATATTTTCGGTAATATTAGTAGATGCTATGCGAACAACTCTTTTTCTATCCATATCCGCATTTCGTATAGAGGTTATTATCTCAGCAATAGTGTCTCTACCCATGATGAAGTAAAATTTTTGGTGCCTCTGGATCTAATTAACATGTTTTTTTATTGGTTTATGAATATGCATTTTTCAAGGTATATGCGTGAGACATAATCTACGAATTCATCTAGTTCTTAATCTATTTCTTTTCAAATATCCCAAAGATATCAGGATCCTATTTTATTTTATAATACTTCGGGAGCTAATGAAACTATTTTGGTAAAATTGAATTGTCTCAATTCGCGGGGGATTGCACCAAAAATTCGAGTTCCTCTTGGATTTCCTTCTTGATCAATCACAACTGCAGCATTGTCATCATATCGTATTATCATACCGCTGTCACGTTTAAGTTCTTTACAGGTACGAACAATTACAGCTCTTACTACTTCTGATTTTTCTAGGGGCATATTGGGTACTGCTTCTTTGATCACAGCAACAATAACGTCACCAATATGAGCATATCGACGATTACTAGCTCCTACGATTCGAATACACATCAATTTTCGAGCTCCGCTGTTATCCGCTACATTTAAATGGGTCTGAGGTTGAATCATATGAATTTTTGAGTCTATTCTTCCAATGCAAAGGATGAAGAAAATAAAAGAAATATTGTTTGTCAAAAAAAAGAAACCTGCGGTTTTCTTTCATTCCCAAGACTCATTTGTGTTGGTTCTACATTTTTATCCCGAAATAATAAATTGAGTTCGTATAGGCATTTTGGATGCTGCTATTAAAATCGCCCTTCTAGCTATATTTTCAGTTACTCCGCCCATTTCATATAGTATTCGCCCCGGTTTAACAACAGCTACCCAATATTCAGGGGATCCTTTCCCCGAACCCATACGTGTTTCGGCGGGTCTTATTGTAACTGGTTTGTCCGGAAATATACGGACCCATATTTTTCCACCACGGCGTGCATTTCGTGTCATTGCTCGTCGACCCGCTTCGATTTGTCTAGATGTGATCCAAGCAGGCTCAAGCGCCTGAAGAGCATATTTACCGAAACAAATATGATTACCTCGATAAGATATTCCCTTCATTCGTCCTCTATGTTGTTTACGGAATCGAGTTCTTTTGGGGTTATAATTGATGGTTGTTTCGGAAGTCCATCTCTACTACAG